GATTCCTGCTCATAAGATAAGTAATAGAATAGGTAGGGATGACAGGATTTGAACCCGTGACATTTTGTACCCAAAACAAACGCGCTACCAAGCTGCGCTACATCCCTTTCAATTGGGTTACAGTGTCATTGTAGAGAATACCCGTATTGTTTTCCACATCTTTATTTACTCCATTTCTATACAAAAATTATCTTGTCATTTCTTCTTTTTGATCTCATATCATAGAACATATAATTAATTAATTAATAATTAATTATAATAAACTACTTATATGCGTTACGTATAATGAAACCCGCTGTAAAAAAAATGAATATTTTGGGGAAATGCTGGTACAGAAAAGGGCACGTTTTTTTTAAGAAAAGGAATATTCTACTGAATCGTTGTACATTTCAATTTGAATTAGGGATTCCGCGGACAAATACAAGCGATCATTAACTCCATATATGTCTGATCATATATGTATTACAAATTCCAATAAAGAAGGAGGATTTCAAATAAAATGCGAGATCTAAAAACATATCTCTCCGTGGCGCCGGTAGTAAGTACTATATGGTTCGGGTTTTTAGCAGGTCTATTGATAGAGATCAATCGTTTATTTCCGGATGCGCTAATATTCCCCTTTTTTTCATTCTAGTTAGTAACATGGGAAGTGGTGAAGAAGATTAGGGATTTAATAAAATCTCTGTGACTAATCCCTCCCCTTCCCATCTTTTAATTTTAGAATTTTAAAAATTCGAATAAGTTCGAAAAGAGAAAGAATAAAAGTGGATTCAAATTCAGTGAAACTCGGAACTCGGGCCTGAGGCCCGAGGCTCGAATTAAAATAAAATTTTTAATTTAAATTATTTAAATTAAAATAATTAAAAAGAGAATGAGAACGGAAATGGAAATTGATGGATAGGTCAACAATATCATACAAAATACTTAAATGAAAGACGAAACGCTATATTGGGATTAGAAATGTAGTTAGAAATCATTGTATTACTTATTATTACTATCTTGATTGCAACGAAATTTTTCATAATTTTATTTCGAGTTAGCAACTTCTATTTTTTTTTTTTTCGTTCCTTTTTTCTCTTTGGATCGCAAAATAGAATAGTTGAGTGAATCAAAAATACAAAGGGGGTTCATGGCCAAGGGGAAAGATGTTCGAGTAACAGTTATTTTGGAATGTACCAATTGTGCTGTTCGAAATGATGCTAATAAGGAATCAAAGAGGGTTGGTATTTCCAGATATATTACTCAAAAGAATCGACACAATACGCCTAGTCGATTGGAATTGAGAAAATTCTGTCCCTTTTGTTACAAATATACAATTCATGGGGAGATAAAGAAATAGATGGAACCGATTACACGTATGTATTGTATGTCATCCTTCCAAGGAAGATGACAAATGTCATATACCATATATTATATATAACATATATTTAAAGATAAACAAACCAAAAAGAAATCCCCGACAAAATTAGGATTTTCGGGATAAGGAATAAACAAATCATGGATAAATCCAAGCGACTCTATTTTAAATCCAAGCGGTCTTTTCGTAGGCGTTTGCCCCCGATTGGGTCGGGGGATCGAATTGATTATAGAAACATGAGTTTAATTAGTCGATTTATTAGTGAACAAGGAAAGATATTATCTAGACGGGTGAATAGATTAAACTTAAAACAACAACGATTAATTACTATTGCTATCAAGCAAGCTCGTATTTTATCTTTGTTACCCTTTCTTAATAATGAGAAACAATTTGAAAGAGGTGAGTCGGCTGCTAGAACCGCGGGTCTTAGAATCAAAAAGGGGGATAGGCTTACTCTTCACTTGAATCAAAATTCCAATACGAACTCAAAGGCGGATTGATGTTTTGTTCGAAAAATTCGCGAATTAAGATGTGAGTGTCGTGTCATAAGAAAAAAAGGATCGGGGAAAAAGAATAAATCTTTTTTTATTGAACGTCTTGTTTGTTCATTTTGACGACTTTATCATATTATTTGATTATATTTTATCATACTAATTTCTATTCTACCTTCCCGGAGTTAATTTTACAGCGCACTCCATTAAAATTTAAAACATTCCTATGGAGTCCTTCCAATCTACTTATTTTATAATCTCAGTGGAAATCATAGAAAGACAATTTCTATTTAATATAGCTATTTGCGCAAGTATTTTACGATTAAGAAGCAACTGCTTCTTGTACAGATTGTGTATGAAAATATTATAACTATAGTATACTAAATTCCCTCGAATTGCTGCATTTATCCGAGTGATCCACAAACGGCGAAAATATCTCTTTTGCCTACCTCTATCCCGATAAGCCGAAAACAAAGCTCTTATTTTCTGTTGAGTAATAGTTCGAGTAAGTCTTGAATGAGCCCCTCGAAAGCTTGATGCAAATAAACGAATTTTTGTTCTACGTCTCCGAGCTATACATCCTCGTTTAATTCTGGTCATTGAATAAATGAAACTTTGATAAATAACTAATTGATTTCTTTTCTTTCAGTTATTCCCTTCCCCTTTACTAGTTTGTTAATAACAAAACGGATCCTTCCAATGTATAAAATAAAAACTCCAACGGCTTTTGCTACTATAACCTTCCCGCCCACGATTTTTTCTTTTTTTTTATAGGCATTTTACCTCGAAATAAGAAATAATATTGATATTGATACTAGATATTAAAAAAAGCATATTAATATTAAATAAAAACAAAAAGTAGTAAATATAAAATAGAAATGAATAAAAAAAAAATAGTGGGTTCCATCGTTTCTATGGTTACTTCTTAAACGGCGAGATCCCTTCTATACACCGGAGCCCCTTCTTTTCTTTCATTTAATCAATGCTATTGTTAACTTGTACAGTTCACACTCTTTGGCTCTACCCATGAATTATTCAGTAATCCGTCTTTCACAACGAGATCCACTTATACAGTAACGGTATTTAATTATGAAGATTAACTGTGTAGCTGACCCTCTTAGTCCGTTGTTGAAAGAGTAAGGGCGTAATCTTTCTTGCCTTTAAATGGGATTCCCCCCGCTTAATGGATAAACATTTGCTACCAATGGGAAATTCTTTCTCATCTTAAATTGAAAATGGAGACGATTGGATTTACACCACTAGAAACCATAAATTTTGATACACAATAGAAGGGTATGATAGATACTTTTTAGATAGTGAATGGAGTTCTTCCGTTTTATTTTATCTTATTTACTGTTACTGATCACTGATACTGGAAAAATGGGTTCTTTTCTTTTGCCCCAGTCCATGCTCTGAACGAGTCACACATACACCCTAGTACATGTTCCTCGTCGCTGAGGGCATCCCCCAAGGGCGGGGGATTTCGTAACATTTCTGATCGGCTGTCTCGTCTTTCTAATAAGTTGTTTAATAGTTGGCATGTTTACTCGTATACATAATGAGCTGGTTTAGATCGATCCTAACCGGCCGATTAGGAATTACTTCTATAGTAATAAATTAATTAATAGAATACTCTATCAAACCCAGTAAGAAGATAAAATTTCAAATGGCGTATTTGTATTTGCGCGAAATCCCTGTTATTTTTTATTCTACCCCTACATGATCAACAATTCCATGAGCTTGGGCTTCTGTTGCTGACATAAAAACATCTCTTTCCATGTCTTCGGATACAACCCATAGAGGTGTGCCTGTTCTTTGTACATAAACCCTTGTAATGGTTTCGCGCAGCTTCATCATTTCTTCCGCTTCCAGGATAAATTCTCCTGCGGGTGCCTCATAAAAAGAACTAGCAGGTTGATGGATCATTACCCTGATTATATAACCTAATAAATGGTTCTTCTATCTCGAAGAGAAATCAAAGAGAATAAATTAAATAACGAGTAATGATATGAAAACCAAAAGATAGAATTGAACAACCGTACAGGCATCTTTTGCGCATTGCATACGGCTATACAATGGAATTTACTTTATAACCTCCATTCCATTGAAGAAGTATAAAATCAAATTCAAATATTCAAATATAGGGCCTATCAGACCCCGATCGGTAAATAATCCAATAACCATCCTTCATTTTATTTTGGAGTAGTTAAAACATACTATGATGGTTCCGTTGCTTTATATATTTATTTAGTCTGTTATTAAGCAATCCCAAAGTTTCTTTTTTTTGTATTCTTTCCTAAGATAAATATTGTTATTATACCTCTGGTGTGAAAACAAAAAAGTTTGTGACGCTGCAATAGGCTTCCGATAAATCAGATAAAATCGGAAATGCCCTTTATCTCATACTATTCGTTCGATATATAATCTAATGATTTATTTTTGAAAAAAAAAAAACAAAAATAAAAAAAAAAAGGTTTCTCATATCGAATTCAAAATGCCATGCTATTATTACTTAATAGTCATATTTCATATGGCGAAGGCATAGTCTTCTTTTTTCTCTCAAATACAAAATTCATTGGCGCCGAGCATGAGGGAATGCTAGACGTTTGGTAATTTCTCCTCCGACCAGAAGAAAAGATCCTATTGAAGCGGCCAATCCCATGCATATTGTCTGTACATCTGGTTGTACAAATTGCATAGTATCATAAATAGCTACTCCGGGTATTACCCACCCCCCGGGAGAGTTTATAAACAAATACAGATCTTTGCTATCATCCTCTAGACTGAGATATACCATAAGACCAATAATTTGATTCGAGAGATCGCTATCAACCTCTTGGCCTAAAAAAAGTAATCTTGCTCGATAAAGTCGGTTGATTAGGATATAATTGTATCCTTAGGAACCGTACGCGCACCTTTTGATGCATACGGTTTACCAAAAATCGCGCAAAAAAAAAGAATCAATGTGTAGATTGCAGCCCTCATTCTTTTTTATTTTCATAGGGGGCTCCTTCTAACAAAGGGCTTTTTTTCTTCCATTTTTCAAGAAGGATTTGTTTTGGCCTGTTTACTTTACCTATATATAGTTTACTTTACCTATATATAAATAATATATATATAAATAATTTACTAAACTTATCGAATGAACTTCTCATTGATGTATTGTTTCATCGAGATCGAATCCAAATAACGATGCCATTTTCTTGTTCCTGAATGGGCTTTTTCAATTTTTTTAGGTTTATGCTCTACTCCGAGTAAAGATAGGCCCGATTTTTATTTGCACATATAGGGCAAATGTCCCAATACCACGTCTTTTTGCTATGGCTTTTTTTATTTTTCAATTTCATTTATTTCATGTCTTCCACTAAATATTCAATGTATTCATTATATTAAATGTATTCATTATATTACTCGATTGATTAAACAGTTTGAGATCGCTCCTGTTTATAAATAGAATATTATAAAAGTAGTAATCTTAGATATATTACCAATTGGGTTTTTTCTAAACGGAGCCTGGATACTTCATTTTTTTGGTCCAGTCGAGCCAACCATAAATTATTCTAATTGATAATATTAATCTGATACCCCTACAAAAAATAAATAGGATTAAATTGTATTTCACGCTCCAAACTTTTGATAATTCAATCAATCTTTTTTGGGCGAAAGAGGGGATATCTCGATCAGGGGAGAGAATGGGGAAATTCCATGTGACCCAATATATCTGACAAGTCGCACTATATGTCAACCCACGATGCATCTTCCTCTCCAGGACTTCGAAAAGGTACTTTTGGAACACCAATAGGCATAAAATGAAAGAAAAAAAATTAAGTACTATATCTTACTTTGATGTGGAAGCGTAACAACGGGTTTATTGTCTTAATAAGATTAGCCTTTATCATAGTTTATCCATAAATTGAATAAGTTCATAACAATAACATAAAAAAAGAAAACCGAATGATTATGACTAAAGGAAAATTTTTACGAAACGAATGGGTCTTTGGAATGATATGAACAAATGGGTATGTCTTCACTCAGAGAAAATTAAAGTGGGATCAATCCCCTCTACCATTGCGTATTGGTACTTATCGGGTATAGAATAGATCTGCTTATTTTTGTTCCTACAAATGGAATTCGTCTATTATTACTATCTATTATTATTATTACTAAAAGAATAGAACAAATATTAATTCTTTCCTCGAGAAAATCTACCGAAAGAGTGGGTCCAGAGCATAGTTTTTTTACTTTTTACAATGCAATAAAGTTACATAGTGTCTATTATTCGTTGATTAAAGGGGTATTTCCATGGGTTTGCCTTGGTATCGTGTTCATACCGTCGTATTGAATGATCCGGGTCGTTTGATTTCTGTTCATATAATGCATACAGCTCTAGTTGCTGGTTGGGCCGGTTCGATGGCTCTATACGAACTAGCGGTTTTTGATCCCTCTGACCCCGTTCTTGATCCAATGTGGAGACAGGGTATGTTTGTTATACCCTTCATGACTCGTTTAGGAATAACCAATTCATGGGGCGGTTGGAGTATCACAGGAGGTACTATAACGAATCCGGGTATTTGGAGTTACGAAGGTGTGGCCGGGGCACATATTGTGTTTTCTGGCTTATGCTTTTTGGCAGCTATTTGGCATTGGGTGTACTGGGATCTAGAAATATTTTCTGATGAACGTACAGGAAAACCTTCTTTAGATTTACCTAAGATTTTTGGAATTCATTTATTTCTTTCAGGGTTGGCTTGTTTTGGGTTTGGCGCATTTCATGTAACGGGGTTGTATGGTCCTGGAATATGGGTGTCCGATCCTTATGGACTAACCGGAAGGGTACAATCTGTAAATCCAGCGTGGGGTGTGGAAGGTTTTGATCCTTTTGTTCCGGGAGGAATAGCCTCTCATCATATTGCAGCAGGGACATTGGGCATATTAGCCGGCCTATTCCATCTTAGTGTCCGTCCGCCCCAACGTCTATACAAAGGATTACGCATGGGAAATATTGAAACCGTCCTTTCCAGCAGTATCGCTGCTGTCTTTTTTGCCGCTTTTGTTGTTGCTGGAACTATGTGGTATGGTTCAGCAACTACCCCGATTGAATTATTTGGTCCCACTCGTTATCAATGGGATCAGGGATACTTCCAGCAAGAAATATATCGAAGAGTTAGCGCTGGGATAGCCGAAAATCAAAGTTTATCAGAGGCTTGGTCTAAAATTCCTGAAAAATTGGCTTTTTATGATTACATCGGTAATAATCCGGCAAAGGGGGGATTATTCAGAGCGGGCTCAATGGACAACGGGGATGGAATAGCTGTTGGGTGGTTAGGACACCCTATCTTTAGAGATAAGGAAGGGCGTGAACTTTTTGTACGTCGTATGCCCACTTTTTTTGAAACATTTCCGGTTGTTTTGGTAGACGGAGACGGTATTGTTAGAGCCGATGTTCCGTTTCGAAGGGCAGAGTCGAAGTATAGTGTCGAACAAGTAGGTGTAACTGTGGAGTTCTATGGTGGCGAACTGAATGGAGTCAGTTATAGTGATCCTGCTACTGTGAAAAAATATGCTCGACGCGCTCAATTGGGCGAAATTTTTGAATTAGATCGTGCTACTTTGAAATCCGATGGTGTTTTTCGTAGCAGTCCAAGGGGTTGG